TGGAAGTGATGAACCCCTTCTAAATGATATGGAGAAAAATTGGAGTGATAGTGTTAGTTATAGTTTCAGTAATGTTGATTATTTATTTGGTATCAGGGATATTTGGAGTTTGATCTCTGATGACACTTTTTTAGTTAGGGATAGTAATGGTGACAGTTATTCCGTATATTTTGATATTGAAAATCATAGTTTTGAGATTGACAATGATAGTTCTTTTCTGAGTGAATTAGAAGGTTTTTTTTCTAGTTTTTTGAATAGGGGGTCTAAGAGAAACAATCACTACTATTATCATTACATGTATGATACTCAATCTAGTTGGACTAATCACATTAATAGTTGCATTAATAGTTATCTTCGTTTTGAAGTCAGTATTAATAGTTCCATTTCAGGTGGTACTGACAATTACAGTGACAGTTACATTTATAGTTTCATTTGTACTGAAAATGTAAGTGGTAGTGAAAGTGGAAGTTTTAGTATAAGAACTCGTAATAATGGCAGTGATTTCAATATAAGAGGAAGATCTAATGATTTCGATATAAATAAAAAATACAGACATTTATGGGTTCAATGCGAAAATTGTTATGGATTAAATTATAAAAAACTTCTTAGGTCAAAAATGAATATTTGTGAACAGTGTGGATATTATTTGAAAATGAGTAGTTCAGATAGAATCGAACTTTCGATTGATTCGGGCACTTGGGATCCTATGGATGAAGATATGGTTTCTATGGACCCCATTCAATTTCATTCAGAAGAGGAACCTTATAAAGATCGTATCGATTCTTATCAAAGAAAGACAGGTTTAACTGAAGCTGTTCAAACAGGCATAGGTCAACTAAACGGTATTCCCGCAGCAATTGGGGTTATGGATTTTAAGTTCATGGGAGGTAGTATGGGATCTGTAGTAGGTGAGAAAATCACTCGTTTGATTGAGTATGCTACTAATCGATCTCTACCTGTCATTATTGTGTGTGCTTCTGGAGGAGCACGCATGCAAGAAGGAAGTTTGAGCTTGATGCAAATGGCTAAAATATCTTCTGCTTCATATGATTACCAATCCACTAAAAAGTTATTCTATGTACCAGTCCTTACATCTCCTACAACCGGTGGAGTAACAGCCAGTTTTGGTATGTTGGGAGATATCATTATTGCTGAACCTAATGCGTACATTGCATTTGCGGGTAAAAGAGTAATTGAACAAACATTGAATAGGACAGTACCCGATGGTTCACAAGCGGCTGACTATTTATTCCATAAAGGCTTATTTGACCCAATCGTACCACGTAATCCTTTAAAAGGTGTTCTAAGTGAGTTATTTCAGCTCCATGGTTTCTTTCCCTTGAATCAAAATTCAAAAAATTAAAGTATAGCACTAGATTCAGTTATTTTGTTTGTAGCGAACAAGTATTTAGTTCATCATAATAAAAAAAAACTAAGAAAAATGTTCTTTGGTGATATAAGTTACACTTTCTAGTAAGAGTCAGAAGTTTCGGATAATTTTTTTTCTTACCCCTATTCATGATTAGGTATTATGAACCTCTATCAACAGGATAAAATAAAAAAGTGAATTTATCTTTCCGAGGAATTCTAATTTTTGGAAAAAAAATATCAAAATAAAAAGAAATATCAAATATGGAAATGAAATAAAATAATTTCTACATCTATCGCATTTTTACTATGAATCCCTGTTTGTTGGATCCTATTATTTAGAGTCGCGAATTCATAATGAACTTCATTTTCATAAGAAAACTCCTTATTAGATTAGAAAGAAAGATAGAAAGAACATAAGGATGGGAGAAGAAGAATAAAAAAATTTGTAAAAGAGGATTACCCTATTTATATTCGTGTAGAAAGATGAATAGGTACACTTAATTTAGTTCTACATTTTTGCACTTATTATCTATCCTTTTTTTTTCTTTAAATTTAATATTTTAATATTATTTTTATATTTAAAATTTCTATTTTAATATAAATATATTATTTAGAAATTATATATTTATATATACTTAATTGTTTATATATACTTAGTAGTTTTATATATACTTAGTAGTATAATATTATATAAAATACAATAGTCAATATTACCTAATATTACTTATAATAGATATACTTATCATATCATAAGATATCTTTCTAATAGATACAAATATATAGATACAAATATATAGATACAAATATTAAATCGAGGCACCCATTCTATGACAGATCTCAACTTACCCTCTATTTTTGTGCCTTTAGTGGGCCTAGTATTTCCGGCAATTGCAATGGCTTCTTTATCTCTTCATGTCCAAAAAAATAAGATTGTCTAGATCCAATGGGACCAAATCCTATCAATTTATTTCAACACTGTATCATAATACAGATATTTTTTTAGTGCAATATGGTATGATATGTGGCTCTTTCCACACACAAATGAAAGAACTGTTATGTATGTGGATACATGCTATCTGCATAAATGCATGTATATATATATAGCTGGTTAAAAATGGATCAGTAAATATTTTTAATAGAAAGTCAATGTATCTAACCAATTACTCCACATCAGAATAGTGCTAGTTGATGAAAGTTACTTCGGGATCAAGAAAGGTAAAGTCAAATTTGGGTTATTCTCTCAATTCCAATCGAATGCAACTGGATCTAGTATAGTATGAATTGGCGATCAGAACATATATGGATAGAACTTATAAGGGGGTCTCGAAAAACAAGTAATTTTTGCTGGGCCTGTATCCTTTTTTTAGGTTCACTAGGATTCTTAGCGGTTGGAACTTCCAGTTATCTTGGTAGGAATCTGATATCCATATTTCCATCTCAGCAAATTCTTTTTTTTCCACAAGGAATCGTGATGTCTTTTTATGGGATCGCAGGTCTGTTCGTTAGCTCCTATTTGTGGTGCACAATTTTGTGGAATGTAGGTAGTGGTTATGACCAATTCGATAGAAAAGAAGGAATTGTGTGCATTTTTCGTTGGGGATTTCCTGGAATAAATCGTCGCATCTTCCTTCGCTTCCTTATGAGAGATATCCAATCAATCAGAATTGAGGTTAAAGAGGGTCTTTATCCTCGTCGTGTCCTTTATATGGAAATCAGAGGTCAAGGGGCCATTCCCTTGACTCGTACTGATGAGAATTTTACTCCACGAGAAATTGAACAAAAAGCTGCCGAATTGGCCTATTTCTTGGGCGTACCAATTGAAGTATTTTGAAATGAATTGAACACAATAAAGAATAAATGTTTTCTCGGCATGGGGGAAGGAACTTGCTAATTCCTTTTTTAATACAATTGAAGTCTTTTTGGAATGTTCATTTGAACAAAACATGTTAGATTATTCTATTTCCTCCTTCCTTTGTCGTGGCGACTCCCATAGAATAAACCAAAAAAGCAGGAGGGCGTATATGGAATAACTATAATAAACTATACTATAATAAAGAAGAAAATTAAGAAAAGAAGAAATTTTTGTATACCATTTGTATACCAAAAGTATTTCGTATGCGTATGGATCCCAACTCAATTCTTTTCTACTAGAAAATTTCTACTAGAAAAAAGACTAATCTAAGGCTAATATAATAAGTAAGGATTCATCAAATATATCCAAGATTTATTTCGTAATACGGAATTCATCTCATCTTTTTAGGCCCAAAATTTTGATGATACCTTTTTTCCTTGGTTGTGGCTAGGCGGTGAAACATTTCGAAATAATTAACTGGGGGGGGGTTTTCGTTTCTAAATCCGATTCGTTATTTTAAGTGGGTTTTCGAGTATTCATAGAAAGGAACAAATGAAGATGAAATTGCTTCGAATTTGCCCATTCGAATTTGCCCAATTGAGATATCTAGGAATAATATTGATTTTGCATTTTTATCCGAAAAGGGCGAACCCTTATCCCATTTCTATATTCCTTCTAGATCCAAGAACTAAACTCAATTTTGACACAAAAATTGGAATGAATAGACCCATAGGTTCAATACCTTGTTATAGAACTCGTGCTTCAGAGAAATATCATATAGAGTCAACGAATGAAGCAGGTTCATTAACGATTCAATTCACAGATAAAAAATGAAAAAAAAGAAAGCATTGCCTTCTTTCCCATATCTTGTATCTATAGTATTTTTGCCCTGGTGGGTCTCTCTCCCATTTAATAAATGTCTGGAACTTTGGGTTACAAATTGGTGGAATACCGGGCAATCCAAAACTCTCTTGAATATCATTCAAGAGAAAAACGTTCTAGAAAGATTCATAGAATTAGAAGAACTCTTTCTGTTGGACGAAATGATAAAGGAGTACCCGGAGACACATATACAAAAACTTCGTATAGGAATACACAAGGAAACGATACAATTGGTCAAAACACACAATGAATATCATCTCCATATCATTTTGCATTTCTCGACAAATATAATCTCTTTCGCTATTCTAAGTGGTTATTTTATTTTGGGTAATGAGGAACTTGTCATTCTTAATTCTTGGGTTCAGGAATTCCTCTATAACTTAAGTGACACAATAAAAGCTTTTTCGATTCTTTTAGTTACTGATTTATGGATTGGATTTCACTCGACTCATGGTTGGGAACTAATAATTGGTTCGTTCTACAACGATTTTGGATTGGCTCATAACGATCAAATTATATCTGGTCTTGTTTCCACCTTTCCAGTTATTCTAGATACAATTGTGAAATATTGGATTTTCCATTATTTAAATCGTGTATCTCCTTCGCTTGTAGTCATTTATCATTCAATGAATGAATGAAGAACTCATTTGATCTCCTGATATCAATCAAATAAATCAGAATCTTTCTTCCTTTATAAAGAAACCATTTTGAATCTTACTTAATTCTTTATATTTTATTTCTACCAGTTCAAGGTATTCGTCCTATATTACAGTACAACTATTCCAGTACAATGACAGACTCGTGCATAGGGAACTTTACTAGTTCCCTATCTAATTTATTGTAGAAATTCCGAGATCCATGATTGGACATGCAAAATAGAAATACTTTTTCTTGG